TAATTATGCATCATGCGCATACCGGTAGCAGCTTCGAATAGGTCATATATCAATTCTCGTTCTCGAAAAATATAGAAGAAAGGGGTCTGTGCCCCAATATCTGCCATAAAGGGTCCAAGCCATAACAAATGGGAAGCGATACGACTCAACTCCAGCATAATAGCTCTGATATAGCTAGCCCTTTTAGGCACTTGAATATTGCCTAGCTGTTCGGGACCATTTACGGTTATTGCTTCTGTGAACATAGTAGCTAAATAATCCCAACGTGTTACATAAGGCAAATATTGTATAATTGTTCGATTTTCCGCAATTTTCTCCATCCCTCTATGTAAATAACCCAATATTGGTTCACAGTCAATAACATCTTCACCATCGAGAGTAACGATTAGTCGAAGAACACCATGCATTGATGGGTGGTGAGGGCCCATATTGACTATCATGAGGTCTTTTCTTGTAGTTGGTGCAATCATAAGTTTTTCCGGAGTCATTCTTCCATGCATTGCTGAAAGTAAAAAGAAGTTTATCAAAATTTAAACGACTAAGCTCAAATGGTATCACGCTTCAAATTAACGAGTTTTTATCTCTCGAATATTTAACTCGCCAATTAATTCTTTATAGCGCCCTCTATTTCTTTTTGACAAATAGGCTAGCAGCCGTTGACGTTTTCCCAAAATTTTTCGCAAACCTCTCTGAGATGAAGAGTCCTTTTTGTGCAATTCCAAATGTGAAGTAAGTCTCCTTATCTTAGTGGTGAAACTGAATACTTGAAATTCAACTGACCCTCTGTTTTCTTCGTTTTCTTTTTGAGAAATAACTGAAATGACTGAATTTTTTACCATAAAAAAATCCCCTTTTTTCCTTTTTACAGATATGGATTTTAACGATCAGTAATAATAATGCAATTAATTTGAATGTGGTATATACAATAATCTAATTCGAATTTCTTTATGAACTCCGTATTTTTTGAATTCAAATCAATCCATTTGCAAATTGGATTTAGATAGGAATAAAAAAGGATTGGTCCATTTTCGCATCGAAGGGTTTAGATCTAAAATGAAGAAGGTTTTGTTGATTCATTTCAAGGTCTAATTGAGACATTGTTCATTTTAGATTGGATACTAGAATAAAATGCGAAACAAGACATGGACATGTGATCCATGTATTGTATTTGTTTGCTTTGATATACTCTTTCATATACCCCATATTATATATAGGGTATAGGATATATAGAAAAAGTGTATTATCCCCAAATTTTCAATCGTGGATACATCTGTATCCTTAACATACTGAAACGACTCCCGTTATTCGTATCAAACCAATAACGATTCATACAAGCTAAATCTTCTAATCGATAATTAGGCCAAAGAAAAAGTTTTAATTTCATTAATTCATTTTTCTCTCTATCAAGATGGTTATTGTGATGTGAAACTTTACTGCTATTTTTTATGTTCTTTCCGTTTGGATTTCTATCTATATCATTATCATTTCTATTCTTTGAATTGAACGAAAATAGAATTCTCAATTTTCTACGGCGTCTAAACGATAAAATATTTTCAGGAACAAGAAAATCCAAATGATTTTTGTCGATATTTTCAGTTATTCTTTGACGTGGTGAAATAACTTCATCCAAATTATTCTTAGAAACATATCTTTTCTCTTGGTATTTTTGATTGGTTTGGTGCTTACTCTTATGAACCAACGAAATACCTATGATTTGATACATAATAAATTGTCGATCTTTTTTTCCAGACAGACGGATGGGTTCTATAATCAATATTCCCTTTTTCAGCAATTCCGGAAGAGTTAAATTCTTCTGAATCAGCATTATATCCAAACTGATTTCTCTCTTTTGAATCGAGGATATAGTAATTTTCCTTGGATCTATTAGTCTAAGCAGGAGACAATATGCCTTGATATTATTCATCATTCTTTGATTCAAATTATCGTTCCATCTCAATTGAAAAAGCAAATAACGTTTCAGGAAGAAATCTAGTTCTGCTTCCGTGTTGCTTTTGTATTGTTTTTTCTTTTTTCCTTCTTTTATGTCTGAGTTTCCATCATTTTCTTCAATAGGTTTTTGTTGTGAGAGAACAGATCCAAGATCTCCTTGTCTTGTGGTTTTCTTTTCTTCTTGATTTCCATCCTTTTTATTCGATGATATCAAAAAGCTTGCTTTTTCCTTTCCATTTTTCTTTTTATTTTCACTACTATTTTCATTTTTGTTCAAATTTAAAAGAAGTAATTTGCTTGGTATAAACCAAGGTTTCGTTTTATATACATTATAAAGTAACACAAATTCTGGAAAGAACCAAAGTTCGAGATCCAATAAGGAGCGCTTTACTATTTTTTCATTCATTCCCATCCAATCAAAAAAACTTTTGTCGGAGTTTGGTGGATTGATTTCTGGAATCGTAAGATAAAAAAGATTTTGTTTAGAAATTATTTGAGAATAATTAGTACCGATTTGAGCATTTTTATTCCTATTGGTAATGGTATGCGTCATGATCCAGGCCTCAACATCGACTTTTTGTTTAAGATCAAAGTTGATAATTTTCCAATCAAAATATTTTCTATCGGTCCCTTTTTCCATATATAAAATATCAACCTTTCTTAGATAGTTATTAATAGGAATGTTTCTAAACATATCAAAAAAGGTCTCTTTCGGCGAAATCTCTTGGTTCTTATTTGCTTGAAACAAAGATCTATAGCATTCCGTTTTATTTTCATAATTAATAAATTTATATGATAAAAGATCATATCTAAAGTATTTTTCAAAATTCTCTTTTTTATTAAATAATGAATCTACTTCAAATTGTTTTTTGAAATCAATTAATTGGTCTTTTTCATCTGAATGTCCTTTGCTTAAATTTTTCTTTTTATTTATACGACGCTGATAAACTGCATTTCCCCATTTTTCTGGTATTAATCTAGCCCATCTGATCTGAGATAAATCATATTGAAAATGTCTTCTTAACCAGTTTTTCCATTGATTCATTTCATAACTCGGAAGTTTCTTACCCACTAATTTCGAATGAACCATTCCTTGCGTTTCAAAAGAATCCTTTATTTCAGGTTTAAGAAAAGGGGGGGGTTCTTGATATTGAAGAACAGATCTTAATTTATACGAATTAGTAACTTGGATTTGTGATAATTTGTAAAATACATATGCTTGTGACACGTAAGATAAATCATAAAAAATATGTGAATTTGTTTTACTGTTACTAATTGATTTTTTTATAGTCGAAATAAACGAAATGTGATTTTTCGTTTTTTTCTTAATTCGTTCTTGTTCTTTTTCATTATTGTAAATGGATTTATCAATAATTTTTTTTGTTTTTTCAAGAAAAAGTTCTGTATTCATTCTGAGAATATTAATGATAGATAAAAAAATATCTGTGTATATTCTTTCAATGAAAAATTTAAAAAAAAGGGGGAATTTAGAGATTAATTGAGCATTGCTTCTTTTTAATATTTGCCACTTTTCCAATCTTTTAGCATTATAACTTGTTTTGTTAGTACTAAGATTATTTATTCTTGGAGTCACTTTTTTTTTCTCGTTTGTGATTCTTTCTATTTGATTTCGAATTGTACTTCTTCTATCAACCAGATCCTTCATTTTTTTTTCTGTCAATGAAGAATTTGTCCAACTTGGAGAGACAATTTGACTAAATGATTCGTGAATTATTTGATTGCTTATTGGGGAATCTTTTTCTTCTTTAATTTTGCTAAATTCATATACTACTTCTTTGAATCTAAATTTTAATAATAAAATTGGATTTACTCTTGAAAGTTCTTTTATTATTTTTTTTATAAAAATAACATTTTTAAAAACCCATTTTATTATTTTTTTTGAAACTTTTCGAAGTAATTTTAGTTTTCCTTTGAAAACTATTAGAATCCTAAAATACTTCTTTTTAAATTTTTCCATTTTTTTTTCGAATTCCTTTAAAATGGGTTTAAAAAAAGAAGGTCGTTTTCGAGGCGAACCAAAGGGAAGGTCGGCTTCCATTCCCCAAACTGTTAAAAAACAAAAATCATCTTTTTCTTTTTTCTTTTTAATTAGATCTCCCTTAGAGGATCGTAGTTTCAATTTGTGCCAAGGTTTCAGACAAAAAGGAAATAAGATTTTGATCTGAATACCGTCTGTCAACCAATTTTTCGGAAATTCTGTTTCGGATAAGGGAACACCGTTATAAGTACATTTAACATGCATTTCTGTATTCCATTCCTGTAAATCCTCAGACCATTCGGGAGGTTGAAATAGGAATATACGTCCAATATTTTTCGCAATTATGAATGAAGGTAAAAAAATATATTTTCTAAAAAAAGATTGACTTAGTAACATGCAACCTCTTATTACTTGTGCAAATGGAATGGTATCCCAGGCCTCTGCTATCTCTATTCGCGCTTTTTCCTTTCTTTTGTTGTTCTCTTTTGTTGCATCTCTTTTTGTTTCCTCTTCTGTATACTCTACAATTTTGAATGTTTCCCCCTTCCCCGCCCAATTTTGAAAAATTTGTTTAATTAACCCGGAGATATCAAAAGAAAAAAGGGGCGATTTTTCTATTCTGTCCAAAAAAAGAGGGGAATGCACATTTGCTTGAAACAATTCTAAAATAATTATTTTACGCCTTTGAGCACGCATGGAACCTTTGATTATACCTCGACGAAAGTCTGATTGTTGTGAATAGCGCATCAAAGCCACTTCGTCTGTTTGATCGGGTGTATTAGCATCCGTAGTACTAGTATCAGTATTCTCCTTCTTAGAAGTAAAAATTACTACACGTTTGGCTTTTCTTGAACGAATTTGATGATCTACTGGTACCTCTTCTTGAAAGTCTCCTGATTGTTGTTCTAACTCGGTGATTAATTTGTATGACCATCGAGGGACTTTTTTACTGATTTCTTTTATTCTAATCGATTTTCGATTAATTTTTTGATCATTAACATCAGTTACAATTTTAGTTAAAAAAGATTTCAAATATTTTTTTCCTCCTAAA